CCCTCTACATAATTCTTCCGAATTTCGAATAGTACTCAAAATCCTATGTTTTCGATTATCTAATAAATCATTTAATGAAAGTAGATTATCTTACCATTAATTTCACAACTTCCATGATCTCTTCCCGAACCAAACATGAATCTTTCGATTCATTTGGCTCTCACGCTCAATTTTATATTTTATGGACATTCCCGTATCTTTTTTTAATATAATGAGCCTATCCTCTCTATTTCTGTTTGTATTTAAACATATCAAAACCGATACAAGAACAGAATATTAGGAGGACTCTTCCGACCAGACAAAAAATCTATAATTGTCAGCAAAGTTGTTTCTTTATTTGTTCTTTATTTCATTGAAAATAGATATTTCTATATTATAGAAATATAGAAAATTTCAATTTGATTTTGATTTCCTTTTTTATTCAAATCCAAAAATTCCCCCTTTTTATACATAACATAGGTTGCCGATTCGGCATTGGATAATATAATAAAGGGCAAGGCGCCCTTTATTTATTCTAGTAAATGGTTCAAATCATTTTATCGATATGAGTGTTCTATATCGAAAAAATTATCAACTATTCTTTTTTAAACCATTTCGTTATTAACGTAGTGGTAGAAAGAGTACCATGTTGTGCCCGGACTTCAAACAGTTTAGCTTTAACCATGTTAATGGTCTCACATTATTGGTTGGTTGATAGAGAATCAAAGTTAACTTACCAATGAATAACGAAATGCTATGGTTCTTACATATGATTTATGAATTTACTCAGAAGGAATTCGTCTAGATTATGCACTTTTTTCCTATTTATCCTATAAAAATATAGAATAACATAAATAAAGTGCAGTCGGTTAGATCCAACCTATTCGTGAAATATACAACTCGCACACACTCCCTTTCCAAAAAAAATCAATACACCAAGCACTACACTTAGATTTATTGGATTTGTTGCTAAAATATCGGTATTAAACCCGAAACTCCCGGCGGATGGCCAGTGGCCTAAGGAAACGAAAGAATCGGTTACATTGTTCATATGCTCTCCTCTTATAGATAGGACTAAGAAAGAACAGAGTTCTTTTTGTATCACTTGACTCGCCCTTTTTTTTATCGATTTCTTTTTCTTAATTTCCCGTTTTTTTTTAATGTTAATGGGAGTAGATTAAATCTATTTATTGAATTTGAGATTGAGAATTACAAAATTTCTTATTCTTTTTGAAGTATCCGATAAGATACTTATTAAGTTAGGTCCTGGGTCTCGTATCAATTGAAAAATATCTCCTTTGTTCAAACACTTCCTAAAAGAAAAATCAAAATTCCATCGTACTAAACTAAGGGCGGGAAGGAAGAAAACGAGTGAATCCACAAATTCCTCATCCTCAAATCACTCCTTCCCGGGGTATTGTAGCAACAAATACATAATTGTAGGAATAAAGTATTGATATAATTCACAGAAGCAAATGGCAACGAGTTAATAAAATAAGAAAAAAGTAGGTAACGTACTTTTTTACATTTTCATTCTAGGATTAAATTAAACAAAAGGATTCGCAAATAAAAGCGCTAATGCCACGACCAGTCCATAAATTGTTAAAGCTTCCATAAAAGCTAGACTAAGTAATAAAGTACCTCGTATTTTTCCTTCTGCTTCTGGTTGTCTCGCAATACCTTCTACGGCTTGGCCTGCAGCAGTACCTTGACCAACTCCAGGTCCAATAGAAGCAAGCCCTACGGCCAATCCAGCAGCAATAACGGAAGCGGCAGAAATCAGTGGATTCATGATGATAGGTTCCTCGCACCAAAAAAAATGGTTAATGATACAATCAACCAATGAATTATTACTTATTTGATCACAAAAATCTATTGAGTCGAAGTAACTAAAACTTCGAATAAAATCAAAAAAATAATGAAATTAATATAGAAATATAGATAGAGATAACCCCTATATAACTAGTATATATCTAATGTCACATATACATTTGTTTCTTTCATAACGTAAACCGCCTGCATTTTCTTTTTATATTGAATCGGATTCTAGAAGAATTCTTCGAAAAATATACAGGGACTGTGACTGGCCTTATAAACATTCCATATATCTAGTGGTGACCCCCACTAACTCATCCGCCATTTCGTAATATCGTCTATCTTTCCTCCTACAACTCTAGTCGTAATATATATATGTATTTATATCTATTATGTTCCTCAACTAAGAACCAATCTTGAACTATGCATTGCCTCAATTGGGATAAGCTTAAAAATAAAGAATATTTCGAAAACTAATCAATGATGACCCTCCATGGATTCCCCTATATAAGCCGCGGCTAAAGTTGCAAAAATAAGAGCTTGAATACCGCTTGTAAATAATCCAAGAAACATGACAGGTATAGGAACTACTAAAGGTACTAAAGAAACAAGAACAACAACTACTAATTCATCAGCTAATATATTCCCGAAAAGTCGAAAACTAAGAGATAAAGGTTTTGTGAAATCTTCTAGGATGTTAATTGGTAAAAGTATTGGAGTTGGTTGAATGTATTTTCCGAAATAACCCAATCCTTTTTTGGTAAGACCCGCATAAAAATATGCTACTGACGTGAGTAAAGCTAAAGCAACAGTAGTATTTATATCATTTGTGGGGGCGGCTAGCTCCCCATGAGGTAACTGTATGATTTTCCAAGGTAAAAGGGCACCTGACCAATTCGAAACAAAAATAAATAGGAACATAGTTCCAATAAAGGGAACCCAAGGGCCATATTCTTCTCCAATCTGAGTTTTGCTCAAGTCTCGAATAAATTCAAGGACATATTCGAAGAAATTCTGACCGTCGGTCGGAATGGTTTGTGGATTCCGAACGGATATGATGACTGAACCTAATAAGATAGCAATTACGACCCAAGAAGTGATAAGTACTTGGGCATGAATTTGTAAACCTCCTATTTGCCAATATAAATGTTGGCCTACTTCTACACCTGATATATCGTATAACCCTTTGAGTGTTTTAATGGAACATGGTATAACATTCATATTGTCCTCTGACAGAAATCGAACTGAAAAAAAGAATTATTTTGATTCAACCATCTCTTTCTCGACTCATCTACTTTCATCATTAATCATATAGTTAGGATACCAAGAAATCACATAACATAATATCAATATCTCATTTTATCTCTTTTTAAAAATAAAAGACAAGAATAGTAACCGATCCAATAAATCAAAAAAATTAACTAATCTTATTATTATTATTCTTAATCATAACATAATCAACGACTTCTTATATAGCTAGAACGGCCCTCACAAATTGCGGATACCAATTTGTTAAGAATCAATCGGATTGAAGCTATAGCGTCATCGTTGGCTGGAATCGAAATATCTGCGAGATCTGGGTCACAATTTGTATCGATTAAACAAATCGTCGGAATTCCCAAAATGACACATTCTCGAAGAGCTGTATATTCTTCTCGCTGATCAACGATTATTACAATATCGGGCAATTCAGTCATATATTTGATCCCGCCCAGATATGTTTGCAAAGTAGATAATTTTCTCTTCAACATTGCTGCATCTCTTTTAGAGAGACGGTTGAGTTTCCCCATCTTTTGTTCTGCTCTTAAGTCTCTGAACTTATGAAGTCTCGTTTCCGTAGTGGACCAATTCGTTAACATACCGCCGAGCCATTTTCTATTAACATAATGACATCGAGCCCTTATTGCAGCTGATGCTACTAAATCCGCTGCTTTATTTTTGGTACCAACAATTAAGAAGTTTTTTCCTCGACTTGCTGCATCAAAAACTAAATCGCAGGCTTCCGATAAAAAACGAGCAGTTCTAGTGAGATTTATAATATGAATACCTTTACGCTTTGCAGAGATGTAAGGGGCCATTCTAGGATTCCATTTCTTAGTACCATGACCAAAATGAACTCCTGCTTCCATCATCTCTTCCAAATGGATGTTCCAATATCTTCTTGTCATCTTTCCCACGCTTTCTTTTTTTTTTTTTTTTAACAAATAAATAATTGTTCCTACGGAACCTTCTGCCGGGATTGACCGTTGATACACAGCCCAAACCTTTCATTTTTTTTATTACTTAACTTAATTTCTTCATTTTTTTTAGTACCCAATTAATAACTAGTAAAGTAAAAAGAAAAATATCTCCTTAAGAATTATGAATTCGCTTAAATGATTTTTCTGGTGTGTCATAGAAATTGCTTGGGGCGCAAGAACAAAAAAATTCTCTATGGTGTAACAAAATATCTCTCATTTCCAACTCGAATAGATTTTTCTTTTTGATTTCAAAATGAATGTCTTGCCTTGAACGGTGCACTATTTTTTTGAATCCAGTACCGACAGGGATAATCCCCCCCAAAACAACATTTTCTTTCAGACCCTTCAACCAATCAATACGACCCCGTAGAGCAGCTTTTGCCAAAACTCTAGCAGTTTCTTGAAAACTTGCTTCGGATATGAAACTTTGAGTATTCAGAGATGCCCTCGTTATTCCCAATAAAATTGCACGATAACAGATTGCTTCGTCTAAAGCACGCCCTGCTCGTTCCGCTCGCAACAATCCGATTAGTTCTCCAGGTAAAAAAACATTAGACATTCCATCTTCTGAAACCAACACTTTTGATGTTACTTGTCGTACAATAATCTCTATATGTCTATTATGGATCTGTACCCCCTGGGATCGATAAACCTTTTGGATCTTATTAACCAAAGAGATACGACTTTGGGCTATGGTTAACTCAGCTCCAATTAAGAATCCCCAAGGAATTCCAAGAACTCTTGGTATACGCTCGTTCCAACCTTCAACTCTCCTTTCAAGGTTCATCGATATTGATATTGAACCAATCGAGCGCACTTCTAAGATTTGTTCCACTTTTGGAAGACCTTGCGTTATGTCACCAGATCGGGATTTTTCATATATAAATGTAACTAATGTATCTCCTTCAGAAAGGGTTTCTCCATAATGTCCATGAACAGTCGCTCCTGGAGTGGCCAAATAAGGCTTAGCTGATCTTATAATTAAAGAGTCAACATGAACAATTAAAATTTGACCAGATTTTTTTATGTGTGGTCCATATTTAAATAGACATATATTTTCACAAATAAATTGTCCAATGCTAATTATTGTGGATGTCTCTTCACAATAATTGTAATGTAGAAAGCACCAATTCAAATGGGATGGATTCAAAATGATGTTATTGCATGGACTGGGATTATAAATCCTCCTATTTTCATCTATTAAACAGTATTTAAGTACTTCAAGTACTTGGAAAGTCTGTTTAAAATTGTCAAGTAGCCAATATTTGTTTAACAAGATCTGATTATGAGTTATTAAATGATAAGATGAATAAAAGTTCACTATTTTAGGTACTATTGTACCTAAGGGGCCCAACAAACCCCTAATTGGAGTTATGGGATTCGATTCTTTTGCCACATTGTTATATTTCGAACCGTTGAATGGACCAACTCGAAAACAATTGAATGATGACAAAATTCTCAAAGATTGGCCTTCCTTATTTCGATTCAACAACGTACCAATAGTTCCTTGATGCTGGATAACTAATGGAATCTTCACTTTGTAATAAAAAGGATTGATATTGGTGCGATCTAATCCATTATCAGGAATCAATCCCGAACCTGCCGTATCATACCTTTTTCCGGTATAGGAAATAGTAGACTTGACTAATTCAATTCTTATGAAATCACGAATCAGATCATTTGCCCTTACTTCAACAAAGGAAGCATGAACCTCTTCCATAGAACCGTTTTTTTCTTGGTCCCAATTCAATACTAAGCAAGTCCGAACTAATTGAATACTTGTGTGATAAATTCCTCGAATTGACTTTCCATTTCCATAAAGGATATAATTGACAACTCTAAGCTGGACATTTTCTTTTTCCTGCAAGAGATCTTGAGGGAAAAGTTTTGCTAAATTTATCCCATCAGCTATTTCATATGTGACTACGGGTCGAACCAAAACAAAATACTTTTTTTTGATAGGTGTGATCCGTTGGACATAGATCCAATTTTTCGATTTTGTTTTTGATTCCTTATAATTTTTTTTTTCTGTTCCTGGTGGTATCAAAATGCCACTGTGTCTGGATATCTTATCTGTCCCTCCGGGAAAATGAATATCTCCAGAAAAGATTTTTAGTTCAATACTTTTTTTTTTTCTCTCCACTCGGACTAATCCACCTACTCGGCTTCTTGTATTTGTATTTAAAGCGAGTTGTGTATCTACTCCAATGATACTATTGTTCCGGACCATTATAGACGAAGATCCGGGTAAGATATGCACCTCTTCGGGAATAAAAAAAAACCGATCCACTTTCATTTGGTATTTCGGACTAAATTCTTTTGCTCCTCGATACTCAATCAAATCTTCTTTTTTTACTATTGAATCCACCTCCGCGGTCCCATATTTAGTAATTCCCGAACTCTTTTTTCTGTATCGTGGATCATCAAAATAAGCAAGAATACTATTTCTACGTAAAATACCATTTATGGGTATTTCAATCGAAATACCAAAAGAGGGTATTAATTCTTTCTCTCGTTCTTGATCGTATTGTAATGGGATGAGAAATCTATTTCTTCGTCTTTTCGCCAAGAAATCAGAATTCTCTTGGAGAATCGAAGGGTATATGAAATTCCAATGACCATTGGATATAATTCGATCAAGTCTTGAATAATCAAGAATTTCCCTATCTTTTTTACGAGTACCAGAAGGATCCAACAATTTAGGTCTTACTCGATCCTTAGTGATTGAGAGGTCAGAGCTATATCTTTCGTCGACAGAAAAAGAATGAACATTCATTTGATCTTGATCCTTGTGAAGCGAAAAAGACACTATACTGGATCTGCACGGGCCCCCCGCTAATATCCATAAATGACTTGTTTTTGGTAATAGATGAACATTACTATATGTATATTCAGGTGCGTGGTAGACATCAGTACTCCAGTGCATTTCTCCCTCTAATTCAGAATAAATATGTTTTCGAACCCTCTCTTTAAAATGAAAAGTAGACGTTCCGGCACGAATCTCGGCAATCACTTGTTCAGATTCTACATATTGATCATTTTGAACTAAAATCAAACTTTTTGGTGGAATATTCACACTATGTATAATATCTCGACTCTCAATAGTTACATGCAAGTCTATAGAACATAGAAAAGCAGGATGCCCATGACGGGTACGTGTGGGATGAACCAAATACTCATTGAACTTTATTTTTCCATTAGAAGGAGCTCGTACATGTTCGGCAGTACCGCCTGTGAATACTCCACCCGTATGAAAAGTTCTTAATGTTAGTTGAGTCCCCGGTTCCCCAATTGATTGACCCGCAATAATACCTATGGCTTCCCCCAACTCGACCAGGTCACCGTGAGTGGGGCTTCTGCCATAACATAATTGACAGATCCAAGATGTATTCCTGCAAGTAAAAGGGGTTCGAATATATATTGGTTGTGCTCGAAAGGTTATGAATCGATTGGCAAGTCCAATCCC